AACCATAACCAATTTTGAGTCACTAACAAAATAAAATGAGAAGATAAATAATTAGGGAGGCAACCAGGTCTTTTTGGGGATAGAGGGACTTGAACCCTCACGATTTCTAAAGTCGACGGATTTTCCTCTTACTATAAATTTCATTGTTGTCGATATTGACATGTAGAATGGGACTCTATCTTTATTCTTATCCGATTAATCAATTCTAAAAAAAAAAGATTTATCAGACTATGATGGAGTGAATGATTTGATCAATGAATATTTATTTCATTTTTCAATTTTGATTTTGAATCGATTCACAAAAATTCTTTCATTTTTCATATAAATAGATATAAAAAAATTATAGAACCGGTTGGAGTCATCATTAATCATTTTTAATCATTTGGCGATAGTATTTCAGTAAGTATACATATGTATATAGGTTTATCTTTCATCCTTTCGGAAGTTTCGATGGAAGGATTCCTTTATGAACACAATGCAGCCAACTCCATTTGTTAGAACAGCTTCCATTGAGTCTCTGCACCTATCCTTTATTTATTCTCGCTTTCTGAAACCCTTGTTTGTTTTCATAAAACGGGATTTGGCTCAGGATTGCCCATTTTTAATTCCAGGGTTTCTCTGAATTTGAAAGTTATCACTTGGTAGGTTTCCATACCAAGGCTCAATCCAATTAAGTCCGTAGCGTCTACCAATTTCGCCATATCCCCCTTTTTTTTGTGATGTGATTAGGATCACATCATGATGCCGTTTACCCTTTTTTGTTCATTTCCATTTATATTATGCTGGAACCGTTGAATTCATTAGATATCGATTCCTGTATTGAAAAGTGTTTTCTCCGATTTTATTTTGTATCTATCTTCTTTCATCTCTATTGGAGACCATACTTGGTCCAACCAGAAATTCAATATAGATATATACCACATAACATATATCTATTATAATATATTATATATATACATGTCCCAATTTCTATGATTTTCTATCATTTTTAGTGTGCAATTTTGAATACTTGAACGGTCGATTCTTTTTTTTTTTTTCGTCTTAGGTTTCGCCTTTCCGAATGAAACCCTAGGAATGTTTCATTATGGTCTGGATTGCACTTTTCTCCTCTTATCCTTTTCTTAGGGCAGATCATAATAAAAAAAAAAAAACGACAAAGGGCAATTTAGTATTATTAATTTCAAATTTCATTAATAGCCATAACTAATCGAATGGATATAATTAATCAATTAATCATTCCGTTAATTTATATATTAATGAATATTAATGAAATTATTTCAAATTAGATAAATTATCTATTTTCGCTTTCAAATAGATATAATAATTAATTCATTATATTAATATATTATACGATTATAATATACAATAAATATACAATAAGATTCTAACTTAATTACTAGATTATATTCCTAACTTTAGGTACAAAATTCTAGTTCAAACTCGAAATCTAAATAAATATCTAGAAATAAAAAACCATGTACTAAAATATTTTATTTAGAATTTATATAGTTTTATTTTTTTTTTTATAGTAAAATATCAAAAAACAATATTCAAAAATAGTAAAGGAAATATGAAATATGGAATAGTAAAAAAATATTAGTCTCTAATTAAACAAATTAAGATATTTATTATTGATAAACATATATTTGAGAAATAGATCTAAATTAATATATCAAAATGAAATATTTTTGAAAATTAGATTTTCCATTCTTATTCGTTTCTATAGTTGAATTTTTCTACATTTATATCATATTTATTATGAAATAACTAAGAATAAACAGTTAAGATCTCAGCAGCAGTAGTTTACTAAATTAGTATACGTGTACAATTTATGTTATGTGAGCCCGCTTAGCTCAGAGGTTAGAGCATCGCATTTGTAATGCGATGGTCATCGGTTCGATTCCGATAGCCGGCTTTTCTCCATTTGTTTTATTTTTTAGATAATTGATAATAGGAAATCTAAAGTGAAAAGCTTCTTTGCCCGTTCCTAAAGGTCACCGAGCCCCTTCGATTATTTCATAGAAACTTCCAATTATTAATAAAAATTGGATTGGAGGGGTTTGGTCTCTGTAGAACAAATCAATCAAGAAAAGAGCCCTTCATTTTTTTTTTTTTCGATTATTTCAAATTCTTTTTCTTTTTTATTTATATAATACAATTATATATACAATATTTCTATACAATAAGGTCTGACTATTGATACAATTCCTCTAATTATTCTTTGTAATACTTCAGTAAATTTCGCTTCATTTATCATATTTTAGTTTAGTTTTAATTTTGGTTTATGAAATTTCATAAAAAAAGGAGTCTTTATGTCGCGTTACAGAGGACCTCGTTTCAAAAAAATCCGCCGTCTGGGGGCTTTACCGGGGCTAACTAGTAAAAAGCCTAGAGCCGGAAGCGATCTTCGAACCCAATCGCGCCCCGGCAAAAAATCGCAATATCGTATTCGTTTAGAAGAAAAACAAAAATTGCGCTTTCATTATGGTCTTACGGAACA